CGATGCGGCTGAAAAGCCGTTGTTGCTTGCTGCTTGCAGGCTCGAAAATCTTTCTTTCGCCTCTCCTCCCTGTCTCCATTCTGATTGATTCGCTTCTTCCTTCGAAAAAGCGCTTGGTTTGCCCCTTGTTGTGTTGCATTTCGTGATCCTCCGCTTCAGTCTTCTGCGTTTTTCGGATAGCCGGGATCCGACGTTGATTTCCGATTTCCATGGTTGCTCCAGGTTTTGGGCGGCCCATCTGGTTAGTTCAGCTATCACTGCTGGAAGCCCCTGCGGTTGTTCGGCTGCGTACTCCCCGTCCGCGTATCTCACACTCCCAAAGCAAAGCATCTTTTTTCTTTTTTATTTACCTTTTCTGCATTTTTTTTTTATCTATAGGTCGGCTTCGTGCAAATAGATGTGGGGGGGATTGGTGCTCCTTGAGGTATGCCCTTCCGGTGGGTTGTTCTCTTTTCTGTCTTTTTCATCCAGTGCCTGCACTGCGTCAGAAAATCTTCGTCTTCGATCTCTCTTCGCAACGCAATAAAGAAGTCTAACAGTTTCTCTCGGCATCTGTCTTTTTCTTTTTTTTTTCATTTTAAGTCATTGATCTCATATCTATAAGCAGGGGGGTCCGCGTTCACTATTAAGCCTACGCCCGTCCATTCCTTTTAAGCTTGATCCCGCCCTTAGACTCATTACGCTGTTCGACTGAACTCGGTGGCTCCGCGTCGGTCGGAACCCGGTTCGAGAACCTTCTCTCATAGATTCCCTTCACCAAGTCATCGCCAGCAATCAGCTCTTATCCCTTGGTGTCAAAGGGCGAGTTCCTTTCTTTTCTTGTCTTGCCCAAAAACTTTCATTGGAGAAAGACTCTCTCGCGGCAAGGTTTTACACATAGGGCCTGCTGCTTTCTTTATCTCGCTTGCCGTTAGTCCGTCTAGCGCCTTTCGGTTGGGGTCCGCCTCGGAGGTTAGACCGCTTAGGTTAGATTTTATAGTCTCGAAGGCAGTCAACGTGTCAGCCATTCTTCTCCCATTAGACTTGTAAATCCTTTGCTCTTTTTCCTTCTCTCTTCCAGTTCTCTCCCTCTACTTTATTTGACAGGGGCGGAGAATACCACTCTATCAATAACAAGAATAAAGTAGCAATTCAGTTTCAAATGGTTTGAGCTTGGAAGCAACCTGCTATCTATCGATAGGCGAAAACAGACTGCTATTGGCTGCTTCGCCTATCTATTCTATTATGGCCGGCTTGGAGACATCAAAGGAAGACCATCATCTCTATCCGGGTACGATCATAGCTTCATTCATTCGTTGAACCTTAGGGATTTAGCATTGAGGTCAATCACCACACCACCTCTATCATACATACGACATTCCATTCCGCGAGAGTGCATGGTCAACACACACCTAAAGCGCCTAGGTTCCGCTTGCAGCCAATACAACCACAACCTAACTTGCACGAGATTCAACAACCGAAACTACTGGTAGTCCCGAGGGGACGGCATCCTCCTATAATAGTTAGCAATACTGAACAAGCGAGTCATCAGTCCGGAGAAAGAAAAGGACCGCCTTTAAAAAAAAAAAAGGAACTCGCTTAACTCGCTAGGCCTTCGGAACAAAGGTGATTCTGTTCATGCTTCAGACGATCTGGCTAATTCTATATACTTATATCTAATTATATACTCTTCTTCTATTAGAAAGGCGAAACTATAGGCCTGTTTTAGCGCGTTTCCAAAGGTAACCGGTTAGGTTGACTTTGGAAACGCTACTAAAGACCGGGTAAAGAATGAAAAACGTCCGCTAACGCCCACGGGATAAGATCTTTTTTAGATCAGCAACGAATGTCTTGTATCTATGAAGAAAGATTTCTCCCCAAGTTCAGACCCTAAATGCCATACGTTGCTGAAGGCGATTCACGAGAGAATCGCGCATAGTTCCGTTTGACCGAGATGTGAATGCCCGTGATCTGCTCGGTATAGTGATGGATTTCATGGCCGACGTCTAACCGGCACGAATACGCCGACATGAAACGAGTTCCCCGCGGAGCATTTTTTTTTTCGTCCTCGGACGTTCGGACGTTTTGTTCGATTCCGGCACTTGCGTTCTCATGCCTCGCGATTAATAAAAAAAAAAAGTAAAAGCGAGAAAAAGACGACGAAACCCTCTTTCTCAGCCGACTTGAAAGGTGCTCTCAGTGTACCGCCATACGCACCCAGACATTAGACCAATTGTGGCTGGCCCAACAGTTTTCAGAATGCCGTTGTCATGATGTTGATCCGGCTTCTGCGACTACGGCATCCGCGTAGCTCCGAATACGCGCATTGGAGCTCTTCGCTCGATGTCCCCGGTCGCTCTGTTGTAAACCGCTCTTTCGTCGGGCGGTGGCTTCTTTCTAACACCCCCTTACTAGATCAAACAAATAAAGCTCCATTAAATGAATCAACTTCTCCCTCCCGAACAAGGGTCAATGGTTCGGGGAAAAGCCTATCTCAGTGATGTTCAAAAACGGGAAAAAGCGTAGTTCGAAAACTCGCGTTAGCTCGTTTTGGACCACCTTCTACTTTTGAACCAGTTCTCGACCCCGAGCGTAGCGACCCAAAGAAAGGCGCACTGGCAGCTCGTAGTCGCGGCAAACGCACTTTGATTGTTCAATCATTCCATTAATAGGGGATCAAAGTTCCATTGATTCATCTATCTCAAATAAGGAAAAAACGGAATCAAGAAAGGGTCAGCTAAGCTCGAAAGGGGTAGCCGGTCGTCGGCTAGGAGCTCTGGCCGGCAACGAAGCTAAAGCTTCACACTGGTCCACTCGCAACTTACACGGCTAAGTTCCAACTCTATGTTAATAAGAAAAAAGAAAATCCCCTAAGAAGAAGACTTTCAACTATTCCAACAGAAAGGGGCAATTCAAATGCTCCATAGATAACCCCCTCTGTCTCGTTCCCGTCCAACTCACCGGGAGATCGAAGAGTGGTCTTTGGTTGGTAAGAACCGAGACCCTTCGGCAGTCAACCTATGGTTACCTTACGATAGCTCAGGTTGGTTAGTCAAGTAAATGGCGGCTACAGGAAGACATACTTAATGAAGCGGTGAAGCGGTCCAGCACTAACTAAAGGATAGCCATGGCCGGCTAGTGAGCCACTAAGAGATTGGTTCCGCTTGGGAAGGGTCTACCCAAAAAAGAGTGTCTTTCTTCAGCCCTTCATTATTATTAGTAAAATGGGGCGTATCTTAGCTCCTCCGCATGCTACTTACGATGCCCTCTCTCATGCAATGCGATCGTAGCACACCTATATTGCATAGCGGAAAGCAAGGTCTCGGCCATAGGAAGAAAATACCCATTCCCATAGCTCCTGCGCTAAGGCAAGCAAGAGAAGAACTACATAAGGAAGAAGAGAGAGCAACTACAATAAGCCGAAGGAGAAGAGTAGACAACACTCTCTCCTACTATTTTAAGGAAAGAGCTACTCAGCCATCGACAAAGGAATACCGCAATTGACCTCATTCATTGACCCAAAACCATTTGAGAAAGTACCAATAGGGTCAAGGCAATCATCCGAGCGACTTCCAACTTGCGACAAAACCTGTTTTCCCAGTAACTGTACCCGAGAACTCTGGAACAGCCAATTAGACTTCCTGCTTTGTAGCGTGATTGTATGCTTGCCACTGTTCAATGACTCGCGATTGGCGGAAAGGCATCAGTCGGTACGGTATCGGGGAGATTCCGATTCAACGTCAGTATATTGTGGGCCCTGTCCTCGTTGTTTATGCCATATATAAAAAAAATACCTAAGACCTAGGGAGGTAAGAACATAGCTACTAAGCCTTCGCTTCATTTCTAATGACTCGAGCTCGGACAACTCGGTAAACTGAACCCGCTCTTGGGAGGGGAACAACAGCTGGAAACGGCTGCTAATACCCAAGTTAAGGAGCAACAACCGGCCAAGTCAATTTCATAAAAATGAGAAACTGATTCGACTGGACGCTCCTGTTGCCTTTATCGTTGCGTGCTCTATTACTGCTTTCTCAGATGCTGGTGTGGCTGCTTCAGTCCTTGCTACCTTTCCCGTCTCCTCTCTAGCCGTCTTTACATCTGCCAGAATCAGGTCATCGACCCAATTCAGGCATTTATGGTGGTGGACATACTCGATTGGAATGGGAAGAACTACTCATCCAACGAGTTGGCATACCTCTTAGCAGTCCCCTAAAACCGGTACTAATGAATCTATAGTTCTCAAAATTTCATGTATGTATGGGCCGGAGGGGTTGAAAAGGAAGTCTTTCGGGAAGGAGGGACTGAGAATGCGATCAATTGCTTTTGTTTCCTCCTGCTGCAGCAGGGATTTCCACTCTTTTGTCCGATTAGAAAAACGAGGTTTTTGTTCTCCCATTCGTCCAAACCCACAACATTCACCTTATAGGATACCTATTTAAATGTACCCAGAACAACCTTGACTCATAAGCTATGGCATGCAGGTAGAACCATACCTAGACCTAACGACCTAGATATTTCATAAAGAGCTATTTCTATTGAGTTACCAAGCCCACCGAGATCTATTTCAGTATTCGAAAGACTACCGGGGCTCACCTTCTATAGGCTCTTCGGGACATCAGGCGAGAAACTACTACTCCGATCAGCCCATCCACACCTATTATGATGATATAGAACCCGGGACATTCAAACACAGGAATCACCTCTTGGATTGGATCTCCGCAAAGGGAGAGGAACCACTACGTACAGAGTTTGTAACAGCAACAGGGACAAGCCCACCGGGTTGAGAACCACCATACTACCTAGATAACCTAAACCTTTGTACATGAATGAATGCACACTCACTACTCCCTATAGTTATCTATCTATCCAGATATATACGAGATCTCCTACCTATCAGTCACCGACTTGATACATACGGGAACAACCCACCAACACATCAAGGATAAGTCTTATATGCGTTTTGAGCATGGCACCGGTAGCCAATGAATGCGAGGACCCATAGCTCCATTTCAAAGTCCTATCATCTATGCTGCATTTCCAACACACTGGACCTTAGCAGTTCTCAGCAGGGGAAATAGCTACTTCTAGCCTGAAGAGTCAAAATCATGGAGTTGGCTTCTTCGTTACCTCGGGTTGGGATCTTCCCCCGATGGAAGAGATGGCTCCCGATCACCACAGGTTTCTCATGACTTGCATAAAACGTATTCCGGCTGGCCGGCCCTGTTTCGCTACAAGTTTCGATCTTGGCAAAGAAGTGGAATTTACCACCAGCACCAACTCAGATTGAAGACGGCTCTTCCTTGCTAGTCGAAGAGGCAGTATTTGTCAATCTCGCGAGGACAGCCCCCATCTTACTCAGCTGAGGGCTGCAATCTTCAGACGAGAAAAAAGCTGCTCTTACCTTTCTTCTGGCTGAATACAGAGATGTTTTTGCATGGTCTTATGCTGCCGGTCCCGATTCCTCCTTGGTGGAGTAGCACCGCTTGGTTCTACGGTCCGATGCCAAGCCGGTTAAGCAGGAATCGAGGGTCCGGAGGAGACTGAAGTGTTGAGCTCTTTCGGTTAAAAAAGGCAGGAATTCATTCGCTCTTGGAGGTATCAAAACATTCGTCCCATTGATTATGAAGATCGGATCTCCTTGTCCCAGTGGCCGAGGAAACTGGGGGCATCAGAATCCGCAGTGATTTCGGAGATATAAAATAAGCTTGTCCAAAGTACGTTCCTTTGCCCAACATTGATATGATTGTTGCTGGTAGCTTCTGTCTCTTATTGATGGATTTTCCTATGTTAATCGGATCGGAACTGCCAATGAAAAGATCAACACGAAACTGCTTTCATCACTCCAGAGGGCTTTCACCCCAATATCCTTTAGTCAATAATGGGCCTTTCGGTTCCGAGAATGCTGGTGCTACCTATCAGAGAGCTGTGACAACCATCTTGAACGATATGATGTTTTTTAATAGCAGTACTTTCTTTTTTCTTGTTTCTCACATCATAAGTTTAGAGAGGAATTTGACATGACACCTTTTAGACCCATTCCATGATATTCTCAGGCTGTTTCAGTAAAAGCTAATGGTGGCTAAAAGAAATCCTGGCCGGCTGCTCGGCTCGGGGGAGCAAGACTGAAGATTTGAATCGATCACTTTACTCTCCCTCGCGTCACTCGTCAACTGTTATCATGACCTCTCGATTCTCCCCGGATTGGAGGATCCCCTTTGACCTGCCCGACATGCTGTTGACTTGGAGATGAATTCTCCGGCCGTACCTTCTGCGGTCGTTACGCTTGGTCGGTCATGTTGGGACCAAAGAAAAGTATAAGCTTCTACCGTGTAGAAGGCATTATAACTAAAGTACGCGACCTCCAAAATCAACATCTACATCCCGTCGCTACCCTTTCAGTCCTTTCAATGTTCATCTTCCCGCGTGAGGGTGATCAGCGCTCTCGTTCACGATCGTTACACGAACCTCATGGGAAGGAGCATGTGGGGGAGAAGGACCTTTAGTCGTCTCTTCGAACGGAGCCCAGGTTGAATCCGCCCCCTGGTTTCCTTTTTTAACTATGTATGACCTTCTCATCAACAGACGTTTCCCGAATAACCATTTTTTTAATGAAAAACCTGCGCTTGTTAGCAGCTGAATCACTCTCTCCTCTCGAAGTGGGCCTCTTTTCTTTCCCCCGCAGGCATGAAGAAAGGGTCCATTTCACTAGCTCTTCTTCTTGTGAGAATAAAAAAAGGGGTGCGCTTTCCCTTTGAATGAGTAGATCTTCCCGCCCCCGTGCCCCCCTTTACTCAATGCTCCTGAAGTCCGAAAAGAAGACTGAGTGGACAGGGGGCAGGGAAGTTAAGTTACAGAAATGGTAGTCGTGGACTGGTACCGCGGTACTGCCTACTTTGGTTACTCCTTATTGTGATCCCTCACTCTGGGCTAAGATAGTCTCTTAAGTGCTAGCGTAGCGGGAGAGAAAATAGCAATGAACCTTATCTACAGTATTAGTTCCCTCCTACCAAGAACTACTATAGCTCTCTATGCGAGGAAAAGGGTACAGATAGGCGGATTGACGCATCTGAGCAGGCAGGGAATACTTAGTGCTTGGAATATGATATGAGGCTTGGGCGAGAGAACAGGTCTAGGAGGCCTAGATATTGCATCATGTGAAAGCAGCGCTAAAAGAACAATAAGAGCTGTAAACAAGTGAGATAGGCACGAAAGGGGGCATTCTGGGGATGTCTTTCATCAGCCAGTGGGACAGATGCCGACACAAATTCGATTCCAGATTCAAGATAGGGTACGACCGATGACCAGGCAGGGCGGGATGAAGCAAGCAGCAAGGGATTGGCTGAATAGAACAGATGCGACCGGGAATGGGATATTGAATGGAAAGAACGAAAGCGACGTACGTACTGGATTGACCAGCGTGTGCCAACTACTATACTTCCCTATTTCTTGCTTTTTCACCTCCCCTAATTGGTGCACTCTTTCCCCCAATTCACCGATAGAGAAGAAAGAGATAAGCAATGACCGGACTAGACCAATGAAAGCGGACCAAGGTTTTTATTCGTTAGCCAAGCGCGCCCTTTACAGCGCCTCTATTACAGAAGCGAAAGCGATGCGCCCTATTGACCAGCCGAAGAGCATCCTTATACTTATAAAAGAATGAATGGGAAGCAGGCCCGGTCTATATTGCTAGAATTATCTTTACTTCACCCCCCACGTACTCTTCTATTCTTATATTGAAATTCCGTCTCTCAGCTTCCCCTTTTTTGCCTGCTGAGACTTATTTCCTCTCGACTATAGTTGAATGGTTTCCTAAGTCTCAAAAAATTTCTTTTATGGAGTCCCCATAGTGCCCTACATAGTCTGTAGAATAATTTCTCACTAAGAAGCAATATATATAATAATTCCAGATTGAAGATCTCTTGACCCCATATACGATCCAGTTCTACATCTTAGCGCTGAACTAATGAATAGAAATTGAGCTTCACTTCGCGAGTCGGGAATGGCATCATTTATTAAAAAGTGCTAGCGTTGACAAGAGATGAGCTAAAGAGGTGGCCGGGCAGTTGACCAGACCCTACCACATAGAGACAGCAAGCAAGAGCTGTGCCGGCTTATCCGGAAAATGAAATGAAATTCTTGTCACCCCAAATGCTACTACCTCTTTGCTAAGCACAGAAATGCTTGATCGAGAAAAGCAAGCAAAGAAGCAGCAGGATACGGAATATGAAGGGGCTGGGGGTAGAGCCAATAACCAATTGAAGAGTTACAGACTACAGCATAAAGCCCTCAATCATGCTCTTGCCAGTGACATAGATTGTATATACTCTCGCCGATTAAGGCAAATTCTGCGCTCCACGAAAAAACATAGGGGGTCCTTCCTGGACTTAAGGAAGGCAAAACGAAAAGTGCCCCTATGACTCTGGTTCTAGTGAAAGCGATGAAAGTATAGCAGTGCTCCAGGTTTTCGGGTAAAGGTTATACGGTGAAGAGCCCGGTCAAGGCGACCTTACCGAGAACATTCGGGACATAAAAGCCTATGGTAATCTCGTCCTTAGTTGCCGAATCTAATGGAGGTTTCAATCCGACGGATCAACCGTAATTGGAAGGTAAAACGAGGGAGATGATGGATGGGAACTCCTACTCTGACTATAGTTGCGATCTCTAAGCGGGATTTTCCTCTTCTTTCTTCTACCCCAGAGGAATAGGAATCTCTATAGTATACGTTCCAGAATAGGACTCGCTCTTCCCCCTGGTTGAGGGCAAAAAGCGCCTTATCAACGCGGATACACGGTTGTCAACGTCTCTAAGTCGTAGTCGTAATTGACCGTTTTCTAAGTCAGACTCTGCTTTGGTACCATGTATGAATCGAACTCAACCCACCGAAAGATCAATACTTTTTGAAAGAAAGATGAGTTTCCGGTTTTGACCCTACTTGAATGAATGGCTTCGAGCCTGCAGGGTAGGGCATGGCATCAGCTCTATGAAGCGAGACGGTTGGAAAAGAGGTGACTCGGACTTGGAACCAGAGATTGTACCTTCATTCGTTGATGCCGGCCCCTTAAGAGATAGGTGGGCCTCGGGCAGTTCTTCGTCCAGTTTCTCTATCGTTTTTGAACTAGACTTGTACAACAGGGATAGGGGCTGCTTTCGGATCCCAGGATTGGTCGACCAAGCGCAAGCGTAGAATCCGGGTGGTTCATTCCTGATCGGCCAGATCAGACTATGAACCTTATCTTATTGAGATTTTCTTATACAGCGAACTTGTTTAGACGAAAACGAAGGTTTGACGGGCCAACAATGACAGGGCCCTGGAGTTTGTGTGCCTCGGGAAAGCCCTTGTTTGGTTCCATGAAGCCCTGACGAAAGACCTGGGGATGCCAGTTTACCGCGTGAAAGCAAGTGCGAACGAGTCCCGGCTTATTGACCTGTAAGTACTTTACCCCATAGGGGATTACACCTTCAACCCCAGGTAAACGGCCGTAAGCTCGCTGAAAAGTACTGCCGAAGCTACATTTGAGTAGGCGGCATGCCATGAGCTGTTTACTTTACTGTTGTTGACCCCCCTAACCCCTAAACCTCATACAAATAAGGCCATCTGATCTGTTCATATAACAGAACAGCTTCAAATTCAAAGTAGGTCCCTCCTTTTCGTTTTCGCTTCTTCACGCGGTTCAGAGCTGCCCTGCCCGCGCTAGAGTGAGATCCAACATCTTCAATGCGCTTTTTGCTTGCATGCCGGTGAGTATTCCCGCCGAAAGAATGGAATGCGTCAACGGAAGGGAAGCACCCGTTTTGAGCTTCTTAGAGAAAGCAATACTCTGGGGAAATCTGCACAACGATATCCTTTTTGAGCATGAGGATATATCCGAGAAAGATGCACGTAGAAGCACGGGGTGACTCACGAGAGACGGCGGGAAAGCATTTCCAGCCAAAAGCATGTGTGAGCAGGAGCCCGGTGAAAAGGTGAAGAGCTGGATGGGGTAGATATTACCCCCCTAAAACAGAGGTGCCCATAGATGAGAGATGAGAAAGCAGTCATGACGGCATCGGCCCGAGGGCTCGGTCGGAAAATACAGCCAGAAAAGCCTCTCGTACTACGGCTTATCGTACCCAGCCAAAGTTTCGCATGCCAGAGAAAGCCGTGATCCATGAGTTTCCTCCGTTAATCGTTCAATATTGCCTCGCCTCGCCTTTAGGTTAGGCAGAGTCTAAGATATGAAATTCTAGAATAGGGTTGGCTGGTCCTAACGTCTTTCATCTCCCGGCTAAAGGGGCTGAAGGGGCTTCTTCGAAGGGTGCAGACGTTGATTCCTGCCCCATTGTCAACCATTGTTCGTCTAATCCTGCTGTCTCCCCCCTATCGTACGTAAGTTCGGAGGTTTCCGAGTGATATTGAATAGATTCCACCGCGCAAGAAGACTACCGCTCTTTGGAGAACAGAACTCCATTAGCCAATGAATATATAGGTTAACGCCCGGAACCAATCATTGAAGAAGCAGCAGCCGAGAATACCTGTAATTGACCCCCTTCCCCTTGGCCTGAATTTGATAGAGATGAGCCAGCCAAGGTGCGTGTGGTGGTTTCGTATATACGATCACGGCAGCATAGCGGAGTGATTCTTCACTGCTCCTCTTTTTTGATGTGAGTCAACCCCAACCTTGACTTTAATGTCTAATAGTTTGAAGCCCCCTATAGTAGGATGTCATTTTGGTCTGTGGTTCGATCTAGCAACGCATTCAATCTGTGACACTGGACTGGTTCGGCTGGGCTTTCCCAGTGTCCCTTCGCTGCGGGTGCTTGCTTAACTTACTTCACTTATAGCCGGCACCTACCGCAGAATTCCCCCATGCTTGAGAATGATACGGGAGTGGGGCCTTCCCCCTTTTCTATTCCGCCCGCAGGTGGAGTCGGCGGTGTACTTCGTTCGAGCCCAGCTCACTCCTCGGTATGGTATGGCATGGGCATCATGGCATTGAAGCGTTTTTCTTTCTTTTTCGGGCGGCGGTCCCCGTCCCTTCAGACAGTAGCCGTTTGGTCTATGGTCGAATCTAGAATGGTAGCCCCCCATCTCAATCTCCTTCGAAGGTCGATTGAATCAAAAGGAATGAATCCCTCACTCGCTGTCTACTTCTCGAGGCCTGCGAGTCTACTAACGGGAACTGTCGTACAGTCGTATCTTCTCTTAAGAAAAATCGTAATCGTAGATGAACTAACCTAACCTAAGTAATAAAACAAAGCGTACTGAAGACTTACTTAAGTGAAGCTCCGAAACCTATTCAGCAGTTGATAAAACCAATTCATTCCAAGGCAAACAAACAGGTATTTCCTTTTGTCGTTTAGTCCTTCTCTCCTTCCATCTTTCCCTTCCTTCCATCCCATGTAGGCCTATTCATGCTTTCTTGCTTGAGAAAATAGAAGAAACGGAAATGAAGATTAGGGAAAACACCTAAAATATCCATAATCGAAAAGATCAAACAACTATATTAACAACTATATTATTGGGAAGTAGTACACCATAGTTATAATCCTAGGATTACATATCGCTCATCGGCTCAGAGCTCCCAACTACGAAGTTCTTTTCTCGAGCGAGTCAACAATTCGTGGATCCATGGTTTGGATGAAGCTATGTACCCGGGTAGAGATGATTTGTCTCCAAGATGTTCCGCTCATCCAAGAATCTGATTGATCGGTAATTCGACCGACAACTCTAAGGGCATTAGCGCGGGCCTTCCATCTTACCGTGGCTATCTAGTCATTGACCCATTTGCTTGCGAAGCATATCATCGCTTCGCGCTGTTCCCTTATGCATTGATGATTACTGATTCAAATTGCTGCAATAAGCCGCCTCTCCGCTACGAGGTTCGCGAGTACCTTTGTTACCGCGCCTGAGCTGCCTGAGTATTTTGATAAGATCAAACTGGGGTTGGTTTTGATTTTGAAATGGCTGTGCTGCCTTCCCCTTGTATAGTAAAGTAAGGCGTTTGGTTCAGCGACGCCGCTCCAATTGTATTCACCTCTGCTTCTGCTTTAACCTGAGAGGTCCCGGCAGTCTTATTCTGCTTATTATTCGAGGACCCGTTGCAAAGCAACGGCGTAGAGAGGGGGAGCGAACGCCCAGCTGCCAATGCATCTTCTATCTGGCAGCCAACACAAAAAAGAAAATGAAAAGTTGGGTGATGGGTAAGTGTCAACCTATTGGTATACTCAGGGTTCAGGCTCTTCAAGACCATAGCAATTGGATCTTCCTCCGAGGGTCTCTTTTGAACCTGAGCAGCTTGGGTCCTTCCCCTCTTAAGCTATGTGATGAAGTCGGTGAAAGACTAAGTGTTTGCTTAACGAGTTCTAGCTTACGCCTTGATAACTGAGTATCTGTATTGTATGCATAGTGCGTCACAAAGGCGTTAGCCAGATCTGGCCATGCGCGAATGGTATTTGGGTTAGTGTTCATCAACCAAGTCAGCGCGGGTCCGGTCAAACTGCGCTGGAATAGTTGGACAAGTAGCTCATTGTCGATTCCCATGGGCTGTAGAGTTCCGACATACATCCTGCCTTTTTAAGCTCCGAGGTAAGCCTCTTTGACTCCTATTTCGTTATACATGCTGCTCCTAGTAGGTCAGTTAGCCACCCTGCCAGCGCACCATCATGAAAGCCATAAAGCCCAATCCCAAGAGGCACAGCATGCACCGTGAATAGTCAGTCTTTTGACCTTTCGTATTTGTTTTCGAAATCGTAGTTTCTCCTTCTCGCAATCAGAATCTGACTCGGAACCGTAAATCTCAACTGGAACGCCATAAGACATGGGAGAGGCAGTGACTCTTCCAGCTACTGGATTTCCTCACAATGATTCCTTTCTATTTGTTCGTAAAGTCACAGGCCCTGAAAGGAAAAGAAATTCTTTTCATGCTTCTGCGCATTGATTGGATTAAAAAAGATATCTTACTCGTGATCAACGATTAGGCTACGCAGATAGTTTCATGCTTATCCGATGCTTTCCTGATCGATCAATTGTTAGATTTTTTTTTTAGTCCCGTACCCGTAAGCTGGGCGATGACTCCACTGTTAGCCAGCGAGCCTTCATGTTAGCACTCTCAGGAAAGAAAGCCATCGGTACAACAATTGAAAAGGCAACACGCAGGAATAGGCTCTCCCCATTCCCTGATTTCATCCCAAGCGGCAGAGACAGACAGCTGGCCAGATGGGGAGTCCGCCCAATAAATCACATCTGGTGACAGAGAGGGCGAGAGCACAATCAGCTTGGTGGCTTCTAGCTGCTGGACAATAAGGGGATGAAGGTCGTTTGGGATCAGCCAGCGTCGTCACTCATCAATTAGCTCCGAGACCCTGGCTTCAATGCTGAAATGAAATGGAGGCAAAATGTCCGCTATTGCTTCTGAACCCAGCCAGACATCAAACCATAAACGCACCATCACCAATTAACCTAACCATTTAGAACCCAACTGTATGTAAGGAGCCAGCTGCCTCATCTTCCTCCATAGACAAGATCCATTTTGAGAGAGGTGAGGATACCATAGAGGAAACCTTCTAAAGTAGCGATGCTTCATCCACCGGGCCCAAAGCGTAGATCCCGATTGAGCTCGCCAAGTCAACTTTATTTAGCAGACAAGCGTCATTAAGATCCTGCATTTTGCACAATCCAAGGCCACCTTCAGATTTAGGCTTGCAAACGGAGTCCCAATTGACCAAATTGGCTTTTAGTTTTGCTTCACTTGCCGACCAAAGGAAATTCCTCATCAGTTTGTCCAACTCTTTGAGGATACTTCGAGGGACTGGAAGAGCTAGGAAACTATGAACTAGGATACTTGCTAAAACATGCTTTATAAGAACCAACCTCCCTGCGAAGGATAGTCACTTACCCTTCCAACCACAGAGTCTCTTTCTAACTGAGTCCAGCAATGGCAAAAAGAATCTCCTCTTCGGGGCTCCTTGGAAGAGCGGAACACCAAGATAAGTCGTTGGGAACTTGCTCTCGGACATGCCCGTCAGACTACTGATTTTCTTCTTACTACGAGGCTGCATACGACCAAGAAATAAGTGGCTCTTGGCAATATTGAAATGCTGCCCGGACGCGTTCTGATACTTCCGAAGAAGAAGTTGAAGAGCGGATGCGCGCATGAAAAGTGAAATATCGTCCGCAAAAAACAAATGGCAACCCTGGTCATAACCTGGCTGAACTGAGAGCGGAGTAATCAAACCTCGAGATACCATTTGAGTGATATTCTGACTTAGAACTGCTTCTGCAATGATGAATAGATAGGCGGAAAGAGGGTCCCCTTGGCGCCACATTCCGGGGCCACAGGGTTTACGGTTTATCAGGACCGAACCTCTCGATGTGCAGACACACTGCTGGACCAGCTCAATCCATTCTGAGGAGAAGCCCATCTTGGCCAGGGTCTTGAGAAGAAAACGCCATTTCAGCTTATCAAAGGCTTTAGAAATGTCTAGTTTAAGACATAGCGAGCCTCCTGCGAGTTTGAGCTTAAGGCCTTGCCCTCTCCAGTAGCTAGGTTCTTCCCTTATAGAAGTAGTTATAGATGCAGACGATAATGGAGACGGAGATATAGAAAGTGTGCAACGAGGAATCTTTAAAAGACATCCTTATATTCTTTCAAAAGGTCAATCAGGCTTGTTCGTTCTTCGAGAGTCAAAGTGGTTCCTATCCTAACCTCTTGGGGTTCGTCTGCGGTCCCTAAATTAATGGGTTGGGTTTCTTCCATGACGGGTTGAGCCTTCCTTTCCTCTGATCTCTCCACCATTTCCAAGCAGCTTTGTATAAGCAAATCCTTGATAACTGTCACCATGTCTTCTGCCTCGCCAACCCCGTCTTCGGGGCCATCCCTGCACCCCTAGCCTACCCGCTTCGCGAAGACCGAGCCAAATCAAACCGATCTATCATGATCTCTTTTGAAGCTCCTCCTCCCGATGATGAGGCAAGCAGCTGCTGTTGGGCTTCTGGCCTGGCTTTGAGGCATGCCTTTCTCCCGGCTTCTATGGTTGGCGTAGAAAGAAAGCAAAGCACGAAAAGGTAAAGAGAATCCGCTGCCGGTGATGCTGCTTCCTTATTATAATATAAGGAAAACTGGATCTTCATCAGCACTTGGATCTGCTGCCTCGTAGCGGCTATGGAATTCTAAGGGATGGGAATAGATCTACTGGCCTCGGAACCGAGCGAAGGAATTCCACTCCGCTGGGACGGTTCAGGATGAACCGAGTATTTCATGGGCTCTCTTTCTGTATCCGGGTAGGGCTATGTTTTTCGATCCCAATAGGGAGGAGATATGATGGTAAGTCAACTGCTTAAGGCGCAGCTTCGACTCTATCCCTGATGCCTTTGGCTTTGGTTACCTACTGGACGCGCCGGGGAGATTACCACCAAACGCAAGGGAGGACAAAGAGAGGGAGCGGAGCACCCAGCCCTGGGAAAGTCGCACGGAACCCTGGCCCTATTTCACGAGGTTGCACTGACGAAGTACAAAGTCCTGGTTGGGCACTAGACGTTGGCGAGACGACGACGGAACACACAGTCCCTACAGGGGAAGTCTCGATAAGAAAGCGGGCTGGGTGGGAAGGCACGAGACCACTGAAACTTGGAAGATTTGAAGAAAGAGCTGAAGCGCCAATTCTATCCCGAAAATGTGGCTCATGACGCAAGGAAGAGAATGAAGGAGTTGAACTCGTTCGATAGTGGACTATGTCGAAGAGTTTTCCGGGCTAATGTTGCAGATCAACAACATGAGTGAGGATGATTTGCTCTTCAATTTCATGGACGGACTCCAAAATTGGGCGCAACAAGAAATTCGAAGGCATGGGGCGAAAGATGTGTCCTCAGCCATGACGATAGCGGAGACCCTCCAGGATTACCGAAGAAGTGACTCTTCTTCTAAGCAGAAACACTCCAAGTCGAAGTATGGCAAAGGTGGGGGAGCGAAAGAGTCTCATTCCAATGATGGAAAGAGCCAAGCACCAGCCAAGAAGGAGTGGAATAAGGGCAAGCGAGAAAACAAGCCTCGGAGCAACTGTTTCATATGCAACGGTCCACACTGGCAGTCAGAATGTCCGAAGAAAGGTGTACTGAATGCCATCATTGAACGAGAGTCAAGTGAGAAGATTCAAATGGGGTCTTTACAACTCCTCAATGCCTTGAAAGCAAATCCGGTTCCACTCAAGCCGAATGAGAAATCCCTCATGTACGTGGAAGCTCGCATCAATGGGAAGGCTACTCAAGTCATGGTAGACACGGGAGCTTCTCATAACTTTATTCGGAAGGAGGAAGCCAATAGGCTAGGCCTCAAGGTTGACAAAGGGAGCGGTTGGTTAAAGACGGTGAATACTGAAGCGAAGCCTCTTGATGGTGTAGCCCGTGATGTGGATCTACACTTAGGCACGTGGACGGGCAAGGTAAATCTTTCAGTTGTTCCTCTTGATGATTTTGACGTTGTGTTGGGTATGGAATTCCTCAGGCAGTTTAATGTTGTACCATTGCCACGGTTCAACACTGTTTGCATCTTGGAGGGAAGTCCGTGTATGATTCCCACAGTAACGAAGCCCACGGGGACAAAGCCAAACGACAAACCACATCTTCTCTCAGCAATGCAACTGAAGAAAGGAGCCAAGCGGGGAGAAGCCACATATTTGGCCACTATGCGCGCAGTGGATGATGGGAGTGATGGCTTAGTGGGGGAGGTACCGAGAGAGATTTCCAACGTACTCGAGGAGTACAAAGGTGTAATGCCGCCAGAATTGCCCAAGAGACTGCCACCTAAGAGGGAGGTGGATCACCAAATTGAGCTCGAGCCTGGAGCCAAACCACCAGCGAAAGCCCCTTACCGAATGTCACCACCTGAGCTGGACGAGTTGAAAAGACAGCTCAAAGATTTGCTGGAGTCGGGGTTCATCCAGCCATCTAAAGCGCCATATGGAGCTCCGGTTTGATTTCAGAAGAAGCATGATGGGTCATTACGATTGTGTATCGACTACCGAGCATTGAACAAGGTAACCATCAAAAACAAGTACCCTATTCCTTTGATTGCTGACTTGTTTGATCAGTTGGGACAGGCCAAGTATTTCACTAAACTTGATTTGAGGTCGGGATACTATCAAGTGAGGATAGCCGAGGGTGATGAAGCAAAGACGGCTTGTGTAACTCGTTATGGGGCGTACGAGTTTCTCGTGATGCCATTCGGACTTACAAATGCACCAGCCACTTTTTGCACACTCATGAACCGCATTTTCCAGCCTTACTTGGACAAGTTCGTGGTGGTGTACCTCGACGATATCGTCATCTATAGCGATACGCTCGAGGAGCACGTTGAACATCTCCGGACCGTTTTCAAGGTGTTGCAAGACAACGAGCTCTACGTCAAGAAGAGCAAGTGTTCATTTGCTCAACCCGAAGTAGACTTTCTTGGCCACAAGATCAGAGACGGCAAACTTATAATGGACAAGGGGAAAGTGCAAGCCATAGCGGAATGGGAGCCGCCTACGAAAGTGACGGAGTTGCGTTCTTTCTTGGGGCTTGTGAATTACTACCGCCGGTTCATCAAGAGCTGCTCCACTTACCGACCTACTGAAGAAGACAAAGGCTTGGGAGTGGTCTGAGCAGTGTCAAAGAGCCTTTGATGATTTGAAGCAAGGGAGGAACCTGTGCTCGTTTTACCGGATTATTCCCAACCTTTTGAGGTACACACTGATGCTTCTGATTTTGCCATTGGGGGTGTTTTAATGCAGGGAAAGCATCCCTTAGCTTTCGAGAGTAGAAAGCTCAATGAGACGGAGAGGCGCTATACGGTCCAAGAAAAGGAGATGACCGCTATCATTCATTGCTTGCGGATTTGGAGGCATTACCTGTTGGGGTCCAAATTCATAGTGTTGACGGACAATGTGGCAACAAGCTACTTCCAGAGTCAGAAGAAGCTGAGTCCGAAGCAAGCAAGATGGCAGGATTTCTTGGCCGAGTTTGATTATATCCTGCAGTACAAGCCGGGAAAGGCAAATGTTGTGGCAGACGCTCTGAGTAGAAAGGCCGAGCTAGCAGCCATGAACAAGTCGCACGAGGGGATTCTCGAAGCTATCAGAGTTGGGATGAAGCATGACCCCTTAGCCAAGCAACTTGTCGAGCTAGCAACCGAAGGCAAGACCAAGAGGTTTTGGGTGGAAGATGGTCTTCTCTACACCAAGGGCAGGCGAGTTTATGTTCCGAGATTTGAAAATCTGCGGAAGAACTTGATCAAGGAGTGCCACGACACAAAGTGGGCAGGCCATCCGGGGCAGAGACGCACGAGAGCTTTGCTAGAGTCAGCCTACTATTGGCCAAAAATGCGAGATGAGGTGGAACAGTTTGTGAGGACTTGTCTAGTTTGCCAACAAGACAAGGCGGAGAATAAACATCCGGGAGGATTGCTAGAGCCATTGCCGACTCCCGAGAGACCTTGGGTGAGTATTAGCATGGACTTCATCACTACATTGCCAATTTCTGAGGGGTGTGGTTCGATTATTGTGGTGGTGGACCGATATTCCAAGTATGGAACCTTTATGGCCGCACCAAAACTATGCACAGCCGAAGACACCGCTCGACTGTTTTTCAAGCATTGAAGTATTGGGGATTACCGCAATCCATCGTCAGTGACCGAGACTCACGGTTCACCGGGAAGTTTTGGACAGAGTTGTTCAAGCTCATGGGCTCCGCACTGTATTTCTCCACCAGTTTTCATCCGCAGACAGATGGGCAAACCGAGAGGGTGAATGCACTTCTAGAGTTGTACTTGAGGCATTTCGTGAGCGTCAACCAGCGAGATTGGGTGAAGTTGCTGGATATTGCGCAGTTTTCGTACAACTTGCAACGGAGTGAAGCTACCAATCGGAGTCCATTCGAGATGATTATGGGACAGCAACCTCTTACACCGCACACCGTTGAGAAGGTTTACAATGGTAAGAGTCCCGCGGCATTCAAAGTTGCCAAGACTTGGCACGAGCAAGCAGATATTGCACGGTCATATTTGAGCAAGGCAACCAAGAAGATGAAGAAATGGGCAGACAGTAAACGGAGACATGTCGAGTTTTCTGTGGGAGACATGGTATTTGTGAAGATTTTGGCCGGTCAACACAAATCCACACGCTCACTTCATAAGGGACTGCTGCGGAAGTATGAGGGCCCATTTCCTATTGTCAAGAGGGTTGGAAACGTCGCTTATCAATTGGGGCTACCCTCGAGACTTAACTTTCACCCAGTCTTCCATGTGAGTTGTTTGAAGCCTTATCATGCAGACATGGAAGATCCTGACAGAAACGAGCCCAAACGAGTGCCATTTGGTGCCACTTCCGCTTACGACAAGGACATCGAGGCCATTCTAGATACAAGGGTGGTTCGCAGGCAGAATTATAATCCGAGTCGTGAGTCTCTCGTGAAGTGGAAGGGCTTAGCGGATTGTGAAACTAGTTGGGAACCCGAGCATGCACTTTGGCAATTTGAGAGCAAGATTCGGGAGTTTCACGATGCGACTTCGCGATGAGGGCATCGCGCAATTAGGTGGGGGAGAATGTCACGTCCGGCCCAAGCCCAAATCCGTATGAGGCCCAATATTCAATTCGAGAGGCTTGACCCAGACTTGACCCAGAAGCATCAAGGAATATGCCAGAGAATCATTCTAGAAGCTTCCAGAATATTCCTCACCAAAAAGGCAACAGAATAGGACTAGGATTCTATTGCTTGTACACTTAATCCTAGCCATCCATCTAAATGGATATGTACGGATCTGGACCGTCGGATCTACTTGTAAAATCCTAGATAAAGCTAGCTAGTCTTAGGTTTCATTCATTCCAAGCATTGTATTCAATTGAGAGCAATACAATAGAGTTTTTTCTCTCCATCTCTGTTCTTCGTGTTCTTATTTATCTTTGAGAGTTTGTGGGTTTTTTCAGGCTTACTTAGTGTTCGATCTCGTGTTTGTGCACTAAGGCCGCACGATCCAAATAAGGTCGTGACATACGACAGATCCGGAAGCTGAATGCATGCCTCGGGTGGACTAAAGAAAGAGTTTCCTATTGCTCTGTAACCTGTCATGGAACGGGTTCCACTCCATATGTGGCTGGATCCCTAAGGCTGCTGTCTCTACTTACGACGGAAATTAGTATTCAGTCCAAAATGGCTCTGGGGTACATCCCTGATTATGGAACGACAGATGGGTCGGAATCTGAAGCTTATGAGTCGTCCACTACAGAAGGCTGGGACTCAGAAGTGAAACTTGAGGATTTAGTTGCTCTAGCAGTAAACTGCGCAGCAGTCCTAATTTACTAATAGAGCTCCGACAGTGATGAATCAGGCGAGGAAGATGAAGAAGAACTCCAAGCCTTAACACGTGCAGCGTCAGAAAGAGAGGAGCCCCCTATTACGTAAAGCTCCTCCCACGGAAGACGAAGTCAAGCAGATAAATTTGGGCACGGACGATGAACCACGCCCGATATTCATCAATGCTCACCTTGCTCCTGAAGAAGTGATGCAGTATACCCAACTCCTCCAAGAGTTCCGTGATGTGTTCGCATTCCGCTATGCGGAGATGCCAGGGAAAAACGCCGTCCATGAGCTCCAAATTCGGGAAGATGCAAAGCAGGTAAAACAAGCACAGAGTGATCTACGACCACCCTCTACTCATGGAAAAGATAGAGAAAGAGGTGCAGAAGCTTCGCGACGTCGGCTTTATTAGGGAGGAACAGCACCCGGACTGGCTTGCAAATATTGTCCCCGTCACTAAAAAGAACGGGCAGACTTCCTAGTCTGCATAGATTTACTTTAAATGATGCATGTCTAAAAGATGAATTTCCATTGCCTATCATAGAAAGAATTCTAGATAAGACTTTCGGCTACGAGCGCATGTCTTTCATGGATGGATTTTCTGGGTATAATCAAATCAAAATGCACCCGGACGACCTCTACAGATTTGCTCATTCCGCACCCCTTTCGGCATTTACTCTTATCTAATCATGCCCTTCGGGTTAAAGAATGCAGGAGCAACAACTCTCCAGGCTATGACGCAAATCTTCAGAGAGATGTTGCATAAAACCGTAGAATGCTACGTATGACCTGGCCGTAAAAAGCCGTAAAGGGGTCGACCACTTAGCAGATTTACGACAAGTCTTCCTTAGGCTTAGGCAACACAACCTGAAGATGAACCCTCTAAAGTGCTTCTTCGGAGTATCGTCAGGGAAATTCCTCGGATTCATAGTACGAAAGAATGGGATTGAGGTTTTTATTCCAAAACAAAATAAAAGCCATACTCATACTGGTTTTTATTCCTACTAATATCAAGGAATTGAGACCAAGGACGGCTGGCCTATATAGTTTATCGCCAATATATCAGGCAAGTGCCAACCCTTTTCTCGTCTAATGAAAAAAGGAATGGAGTTTGTCTGGGACCAAGCATGCCAAGATGCATTCGAAAGCATAAAAGAATACCTGACTAAGCCGCCGGTATTAGCGGCCCCTGTACCAGGACGACCATTTCTATTGTACATCCGCGCTCTCGACCACTCAACTCACTGGGGGCACTCCTGGCCCAAAAGTCTCTCTTATCTTATTCGACCAGAAAAGCCTGATTCTTCATTTCACCTATTTACTTTTTCCACGTAGCAGCTTCCATACTGCAAGAGGTCTTCCTCGGGAATGGCTTACCTTAGCGCGCTCCTTAGATGGGGGCTCTTTCCCGGGTCCTTTCGGTGCGAAGGATCAAACCCTACGCCCACTGCCCTTGTTCCAAGATCTCACTTCATTCCCGTTAGGTTCTTATGTTCTGTAAGGTGAGAAGTCTTCGTCGCGGGTGAAACTTCTGACTGTTGGAGTTAGGTTTGGGGGGACGGTGCAGTTGCGGAACAACCTTAAGCGCTTCGGAAGTCCTACACTTGCTGCTTCTCTTTCCGCTTCCGCTTCTTACTACTTAGATACTTTCAGCAGGTGGGGCAGCTGGCGGCAACATGGAATGCATGGTCAGCTAGCTCTTCAGGTGGGGCCGCTCTGGTTGATAGCTCAGGTTCTGGTCTTGGAGCTCTTAGGTTTAGGATTTCTCTTGACTTCCTCTAGTAGCTAGGTTCTTTGTTTTTGTCATTCCTCGGCTAGCTAGTATGAAGCTATCCTACTTGCGTCCTATCTTGTGTCCTAATTCTTTATGTCGCATAATAGGACGCTCTTCTTTCTTTTAGATTGATCCCTCACGTAGTCATGCTTTAAATAGGTAGCTAGCCTATTCCCTTCCTATCTATTCTATCTAGGTAGCTCTAGCCTGAGTCTTAGATTCCCTGCCTTTCTAGCTTCTAGGATGTGGATGTTTAAGAATTCCTCTATTAGCTAGTTTTGAGTTGCTATCCTAGTAGGAATCTCTTCCTTATAGTCCGTATTTTTGAATATGGGCGCATTCCTTTCCTATCTTCTCTATCCTAGAGAGCGTCCTATCTTGTTTCTGAAATGATTGTGTAACAGAATAGTCCGCTCGTTCTTCCTTTCCAGCCTTTCTAGTAGCTAGCAACTCCTTGAATGCACTCCCAGGCAGTTGAAGGAATTCTTAAACCCCGTCCCGGGCTTCCTTAGGAATGGGCTAAGGTCTTCCCTTTCGAATATGAGCTAGTTAGTTTGTAGCTGGACTTCCTCTCCTCCTCCCCCAGTCTGGTCCCCTTCTTTGTATCGGTATCAATGCGCAAACGCTCATCTCTATCTGTATACGTTGTTTGATTAATTGAATCTTCCTTCTAACGCTCGAACTGGAGTCCGAGCTCCTGCAAGAGCAAGAAAAGAAGGATGTCTCATCTTCCTTCCTCTCTTCACTCTCCGGATTTCGATCTGCACTCTTCTGGTACAAAGGCCTATGCTTCCACTTTCAGACAGTTCTAAAGGAAGAAGTCGAAAAGAAGGCACTCTCCTGCTAACCTCCTGGCTTTCTGATTATACTGAGCTTGCTGCACTCTGATCTAATATATTCGACTTCGCTTGCTTGCACATTATAGGCTGTCTTCCTTCCACTTCTCCGAGGGACAGGGACTACGGCTTTACCTTCGGGGAAGAACTCCGTGGGACCCCTCCTTCTAGGGCGCCTAGATAGTGAAAGGTTATTCCTTTGCAACGCTGGAAGCTAAGCAAAGTCACGAAGCTGGCTGACTACGCTCGAGCAGAGCTCAGGCCCGGAGGTGGTGGCTGAACTCGCCGCAGAGTTCAGGAGCGAGCAAGACTATCTTGGTGAATGCAATAAGAATCGGCTGCTTGCCGCAGTTGCCCATGCTGCGATCCGCCGCCGAAGCGCTCAAGGGATTCGTGCTTGGATGTCGAGATCAGGGGACTCTATCCAACGGCGAAATTTGTGGTGGAACAAACTATAAATCAAAATATATATATTTTGATTTGATTTGCTTCGATACAAGAGATCGGCCCCGAAGCAAGGTATGGTGGGTGCCAGCAACTTTCACTTGTTAGGAGTAGGGGCTGAAAAGAGCTCTTTGTATAGGTTGGATTTTCTGGGCTTTGCTTTGATGCTTACCGGAAGGTTTGATTGATAAAGGAGCTTTTAAGCCCTTTTGCTGGATTGTTGGTCCGCAGCCCCGCCCTATAGAATGAATAAGGAGAGGCCTATCGATGACCGAGCCACTCTTATACTACTCCTTACCTTACCCCCTTGTCACTTAAAGGGCGAAGTCGCTGAAGCGAGTCTAAAGGCCAGGCCAAAGAGTGATCTTTGAACGCTACTACGCATCCTTACAAATAGTATAGTGTAAGGTGGGTTTGGGTATAGCAGGACTTGAACCCGCGACCATTAGGTTAAAAGCCCAATGCTCTACCAACTGAGCTATACACCCAAAAAAAGATGTAGTAGTAAATAAGGATTGGTGCGGAAAAGAAAAGAGGGCGGCCCCTCTTCTTCTCATCATATTAAAGGGGCGCGGCTCTGTGCTCGTACTGCAGAGCAAGCGAAGAAAACGTAAGGGCGCGCGTTAGCACTCCTGCAAGAAAACGGCCTAGCTAACGCGCCCCTTATTGAAAACTCAAGGATCGATATGAGAAAGATGCGCTCAAGCACCCAACCTATACAAGGGGCTTGGGCTCTAAAGCCGGCCTTACTCAACAAGCACCTTTATTAGTAATTAGTAAGGTTGCTTGTTTCCACTCATTGAAGATTCTATCTACAAAAGAAGGTCAACGGGGAATACTAAAGTAGCTCTCACTGACACCATCTACGAGAAGGTGAGGTCGTCTTTCTTTCCAGCCGCCATCCGGTTCGCCTTAAAGACGGAGAAAGGGAGGAGCAGTTATCTATGTAATTACGGCCGGTCGAGCACTCTCTTTTCTTTGTCTAATTCCGTCTTTCCAAACAAGACTGACTTCTGACCAACCCGCGAAGGGTTGTGAGGTTGGACCTGTTACGAAGAATGAATCTATATCTGTGTACGGAAGTTGCTGGCCGGCGGCCGCTCAACTGTTCGAGCGCAATGCAGTGGTGGTTGGTTCCGATTCGACAAGGGTAGAATGCCTGGTCGAAGGTCCAGTACAGTAGGTAGCAGGCGTGTTCGTTTTGGCTCCCGAGCGAGAACGATAAATAAATAGGCGATGCACCATCCTTGCTGCTACGTACGTTGACCTTGACTTGACGGATTCATCCAATTGAACCCACACTCAAAGGAGGACCACAAGCTCGAGGCTCGACGAAAAGAAAGTATCAGCATTAAGAAACTTCTTGGGGTTAGCAGTGAAAGAAAGAGCCCGGCATTCATTTCTTCATTCATATTCATAGCTCAGTCTACTAAAAGAGGGACCAGCTTCATCGTGGTGATTAGAGGACATCTCTGATCGTTCACCTCTAATGTGACACGTTCCCTCCCAGTTATATGATCAACGGGATCAGTCGGCTAGAGAGCGGGGCTATTCTTCTTCCGGGTAGGCAAAGTCGTCCCCTCTACTGATCGAACCCTCAGTTCGGAGGTCTTCGTCAACATGTTACGAGGCTCCAGTCTTCGGCGGGTCACGATTACTTGACTTAGAATAGAAAGGCGAACATCTGGGCAAGGGAAAGCGCAGTGCGCCTGGTGCAAATGGCTTTCTTTTTTCATGATATACCAATCAGAATGGAGGGCCCCACCTACGTACATGATTGATAGAATCACTACTTAGGGATAGGGAGGGGGCGGTCAACTTGATGCGGGAGAGGCATGAGTGCAGTTCGATCTTGTGGTGTATTCATTTGTAGTGAGTAGGGCCTCTTTCTCGTTGATCAGTTCGCCTCCGCTCTATTGAAAGGTCTCCATTCCTACGGCGGTTTTGTTTTGTCAACGAACGCGTCTCGGGCCGGATTGACTAACCTAACCCTTAAGGGGGCCTTGCCATAGTTGGGTGCTCTGCTTTAGTGTGATTGACGAAGGCTAAGCTAGGTTTGGTAATACCCAAAACAAACAAATAAAAAGAGATCGGGGTCGATAGTTGGCAAGAAACTGGATCCCCTCAAAAAAAGGGGGCAGCTGCGGTCGAACTCGAATTCTGGAAATAAGAAATAAGTCGGGGCCCTTTTACCAAGTCTACCAGATAGAAGATGATAGAGGGCCAACTATCGTTGCGTTGCACAAGACGGTGCCGTCTCACTTCGAGTTCCTTCCTTCGTAGTGAAATCTGATGATACGCTTCGGCGATGTTACCTACCAAATACCAAATAAAAGGCCTGCTAGGTGATCGAAATCGCTCAGGTCAGTGAGGACTCACTCACTCACCTACTCCTTATCTATCTAATAGTTTATTCTATCTACTGAATTCAAAAGGCGACCCGCCGCGCCGGGCTATAAGATAAGATACAGCTGTTGTACTACTTGACTGGTAATAAAAAGCTTACGTAAGAACTGGAAAAGTATTGTATGTACGGTAACCCTCTCTTCCGCTATTGGTGGACTGTTGCACAGAAAGGCCGACAGAAGCAACGTTTCTTAGGTTAGAAGTTGGCTTGATAATCGATATTTAGTGATGAGGACCGTTGCCTGAGATAAGAGATTTCGTGGTTTACCCATTTGAATGGATCCTTCTCCTTCGACTGCTTTCTCTTTCGGCTGAGCCTTTGGTCGAGTCAGCTTGAGCTTCTTCTTACTTTCATCTCGAGTGAGCTTTCGTTTCCTCTAGTCGAGAAGTAAAAAACCTTGCTCTTCGCCTTCTCCTTCGCAGACTAGAAATAGAACTAGAAAACCTTGGACTAGAATAATAGATTTCCGCTCACCTCGTGTACCTATCTATTCCTCTTCCTCGAGCCGAGTAAGGTCTTGAAGAGCAATCACTTGCACCTCTACCGTATCTTACTTACCCTTGTTCCGCTTAATCCCTATTAAACTTCTTCTTATGCCCTGACTAGAACTAGAACAGAAAAAGCAATACAATCGGTGAATTAGCGCATCTCGTTCAAAGTGAAAAGGAAGGTTTGTTCGTGCGATGCTAACCTCTGAGGTTTGGCGATGCTTTCCTCTGTAAACCATGAAAGTCAGCAAGTCGTAGTCGCTTCATAAGTTGACAAGATTCGGCCAGTTTCATGTGTGTGTGGCGCTTGTGCAGAGAGGAGAGGAGAGGGTCACCGAGCTAAAGAGAGTTTGTTTTCCGTGAGTTTGTCTCTATCGATACATCGAACAGTCTCGGTTGTTCTAGTTACGAGTGTGGAGTGGCGGTGGAGGGAGAGGTTTCAGGAGCTAGTAGAGGTGGAGGAACGGGAAGGCTTGCTGGCTTGTGTGCGTGCCTCTGGAACTATGAAATCCTCTTCTGGGCATGTTTCCGATACTATACTAGTGAAAGAAGTTCCTTGCCTTTTGTTTTGCTAGTGGGCTGGTCCAGAATGAGTGACCTATTAGTCAAAGAGAGCGGCTAAGAAGAGGAGGTTGTTGATGCAGTGTGGTCCGAAGAGGTTGTTGATGCAGTTTTCTTTATTTCATTGAGATTGGGTTGGTGTCATTCTGGATCTACATTGATTCTGTATCTAGTAAAGCCAATGGGCTCGTCTGTCTTCATTGGTCCAGAGGAATCAAAGAGAACAAGTAAACTAGGCCCCACGGTGTCCTCTCCCTTAACAGGCTGGACAGGGATCCCTGGGTTGAAGAAACTTTTTGACTTCTGCTGGATCACGAAGACGGGCCATTCTCCGTCTTCTTCTTTCTAGAAGGGAGATCCAAAGCTCTGATCAATGACATCGCAACCAGGTTGGTCTCATAGTTGTGCCTTCGGGCGGGACATGTTGGTCACGGTTTAATGCGAAGTATGGATCATCTAGTGGTTCGCTCGCTCCGCTAGAGAGAAGAAAACGTAGAATGAGTAAGACATGAACGCGCGTTGACAGAGAAGAGAATTTCGTTTATACTTTGGAGAGTCCACGAATTAGAAAGAAATCCTTAGGTGGAATACTTAGTTGTGTTGTGAGACAGGAAAGCCCTCTTGCTATCCAATCCTGTACTTATTCATTTCATTAGTAGGAGATCGAGCTAATTCGTCTATCGCTGTAGTGAGGCAAAGCGAAAGCGCTTGAAAGCAAGTATCCGTATCCGTTCCAGCTGTCCAAGGCTGGGCGGAGTGAACCAGTAGCAAAGTAGGGGTTTAGCAACCGCAGGAAAGGAATGTTGTTACCATAATGAGGTGGAATACTTTTTAACCCAGTCAAAAGTGATCTATCTTTTCCTCGATCGAGTCTAGTAGAGGAAGGGAGATAGGAAATAGGAATGAAGCGAAGCCACTTCTTATCTGTGTTTTCACAATATTTGAAAAATGATGATTTGCATTCTAGTTGCATTCTTTCTCGTTGCAGGATTTCTAGTTGCATTCATGAGAATTGAAAATTGCGTAGATAAACAACGAGTCCCAGTGAGATAGTTATTTCGTATAGTAGTGATTCAAGCGACGAAGCAGATCTGTCTCTATTATAGTTTAGTTCAGAAGTGAAGTCGAAGTCCATTATATGTTTTTTTCTAAGCTTTCAAAGACGCCCGTGAACGACATTTCTCTATCTGCTTAGGGGAGGGCAGAAGGGTTTGAAGATGAATCGGAGTCCAAATGTTGATGCTTTCTATCCCGCAGCTCAGTGAAGGAATGAAATCAATCCAATCGAAGCGGATCAATTACATTGCTTTCTTTTCCGTATAGGGCGAAAGGAAAGAAAATATACTATAAGACTACAACGACGACAGGATTTGCTGGAATGGAACTGGGAAGATTTTAGCTCACAGCGAAATACCGGTTATAAGAACAGCTATAGGAACAGTAATCCCAGAAACGGAAGTGGACACAGGAGCGTTCTGTAGCTAGCTCTGGGTCGGTCAGCTGTAAACTCTTTTTACAGGATTGAGGTAAAAGCAATTCCTTTATTTAGTTTTTCCCTTTGTAAGTGTATCTGTCAGTTCCGGTATATCAGTTCCAGTACCCACTTTTGCATCCTTATATACACCGCATCAGCAACAGTAGACGCATAAGCTTCTTTAGCGCCAGTTACAGCAGTAGATACTATATACCCAAGACTATATTGAATTCGGTTCCTAGCTTCTACTTATCTTACCGGTTTGTTAGCTCTTTTTTTCCTTAGCAAATGAAGAATTCACAGTTGAAGTAGGAATCTCAAAGGGAGTGGAGCAGTTACAAAAAGAAATGTGAGGAAAGATAGGTAGGAAGGACTCCGAACCAAAAAGAGAACCTTTTGCCGCGACTGGGATCATACTTTTGACTGAGGTTTAAGAGGTTGCGACCTCAGAACTACACTTTCAAACTTTATTCTTGCCTTGTAGTTGTAGGCCCTCCCTCCTATTACATTATGTAGGCCGAGTGGCTCTATTAGTTACAAAACTTATTACTAAAAAAGTAAGCTGAGAACTCACCCCCGCTTTCGAGCTAAGTGGTCCTGGTCTTGTCCACAGGGGTGGTTAACGACCGATTTTTCGGTTATCATATAAACTTATCAGGCGACTTGGTCGGGTTTCCCTCCCAGGGGGTGCTCCTGTACGCTGCATCTTCTAGTAGGATCTAGTAAAAATCTATAGTAGAGATCTATTTCCTCTCTCCTCAGGGTTTGGTTGAACAACTACTATTATAGTTCCGCATACTTTAAGCCTTAAAGCTTCTTCTCTGAACATTTTGCTCCGGTTTGATTATTGGATTGAACAATTTTTTGAATGCTTGCATTCTCAACGGAAACAAGGGTTGACGTTGAGCGAATCGGAATAGTAACGCATTACTAGTGCCGACTGGAAGGGGATGCCCCATAATAGTCCTTTCGGCTAGAACATCATTAACGAAAGAGCGATCTATGCTTTACGAAAACGACGGAAAGTAAACTCTTTTGATTACCTTTCACCACGGGTGCAATAAATTCTTTCATAACAATAGCAATAAAGGAAAAAGATAGAGATGGGTTCAGCTCAACGGCATAAGATGAATATAAAAAACCAAGCGCTAACTGAAACTGGGGTCCTTAAGTCAGGTTTTTACTAAAGAAAGAGGGCCTGGAACAGGTGCTAATGGAACTACTGGAGCGAGGTTGTTCCCGCCAAGACTGCTACTACTCTTCCTGTTGGAGCTGCAACCACTGGAATTGGCCGAGATGCTGCTACCTCTCAGAAGATGGAATAAAAATCGGAAAATTAGATGGAAAGAATTCTCTTTAATGAGCTTTATTTGCTCCATGCGCTTTGCGCTCTTGGCTTAACAACATCAAAGAGGAATCGAACCTCTTCCAGTTTTGTGAAAACGCGAATCCAGTTGAAGTCCCCCACCCTTCCCCTCCTCCTTCCTCCGTTATTTTTGCTGCAACGGCGACAGACGCATGAACAAGTGCCAAATCGAATAAAATGGGAACCCCAACTTTTTATTCCCGGGCATTTTCGGGGACTAGCCTCCTTCTTTACCTTCCTTCATAGACCTCCCCCCCAAAATGTATTGACAATTTGAACTAGTGGGTCATAATACTGACTATTAATGCCGAGGTGTGCTAGATCATTATATATAGCAGCTAGTAATTCGACATCATTTCCAGCTACGAATGTGTCAATGACGTCATAGGGGCTTCTCCCTGGTGGGAGCCCGACGTTATTATCAGTGAACAGCGGAGTGAGTACTCTGTCACTCAGCTGTTCCTTAATTGTGTCCGCGACCGATTCATTTACTCGCCCCTGGTAGTTCTGGGGAGTTAAACTTCGCAGCTTGGCGACTCTCCAACCGGCTATTATAAAAAGAAAAGACGGCAAGGCAAGACCTCCAATTAAATAAATAAGATAAGTGAGTGTTTGATCGGACATTGTGCTTCTTCTTTCTAACCGGAAAATCCCTCCAGACAGCTTAACTCCGTCAAGCCTCTACGAGTAGTGAAGAACTCTAGAGAATTGTTTTTTGTTGGACCAACCATCATCCGTGCTGGCGTAGTCCGTGACTGCTTGATTTGGTCAGCATTACCAATTATCTCACTTAGCTCACTGCATTTGCTGGCGTAGAGTTGTGCTTCTTGCTTTTTCGAGTGAAAAACTTTGAGTTTAAAAAACTACTCATTCGCAATCACTTCTTTCAATTTCGGATCAGCCGTTCATTTCGCAAGCGAGGCTGTAGGGGATTCACGCACGGGGCTATGGTCAGAACGAGTCCTTATGGTAGGAAGCCCAACAACATCATACCATTCTCAAGCTACTCCAGCCTAACTAAAGCATACTCTCTCGAAAGGTGCAGGAGGTGCGGGTACTTGAAGAACGTTCGTCGCCGCCTCTGTCTCATACTTGAAGACCGTTGCTTGCAGTCAGTCATCTCGCTTTCTGAGCTATAACTATCTACATATTACATTGAGCCTTCAGGGAAAGATTCCCTAAGCTGTGCTCGCTTTGACTGGCTTTTCTAATCTATGCTTTCTACCGGACGGAGACTCCGACTGGTTCACAACGTGGCTTTATAGTCAATATTTCCTGTTGAGGACCGACCTTGAACATAGATATTTTCATTTATAACTGAAGTTGCCCCAGCTAGCAACCGGGTGAGCTACTAGATAGATTCTGTTGATCCTTCTCCTGAAGGAACTTACTCAACTTATGAAAGATATTCTCTTTCCCCTACTTCACTGACTAAATAGTGATCTATCTCACTTTCCTAAACTGATCTATCTATTCTTTCTCCTTTCCGGGTGAACTACTAGATTGAGTTCTATTGTATTCTCAGTTGCTAACTACCTGAGATTATTCTATTTCTTGCGGAATGGGAAGAATGGCTAGTTGGAGGGTTGATCCTTCTCTCTTTGCTTATGAAATCTGAACTTCTTAACTCGACTCTCAGTACTATCGGTTTCGTCGCTGTCCTACCGCCTATGGTCACTACTATCGTAGTGCCTTCTGCCGCTAACCTTTCTCCTAAACTGCCTGTAAGTGAAAGCATTAGCTGGTACTTACTTGCCCTTACTTGAAAAAGTCCATATTCAACTCAAAGAGGGGAGGGGTTAACCTAATTAAACTAAACCAAGGTAAGACCCACCTTTACTAGAGCTGAGCTGCCTTATTTCCCGCGTGGGATAAACAGAGAATCAAATCCCCACTGCTTCCTCAATTACATTGACCCATACAAAGAAAACCCCCACTGACTCCTACATATTGAAATGGATACTTTCTTGGCTCGCGAACAAGCACGATAGACGAATTAGCTACTACTGATTCTTACAAACCTTGACTTAGTTCCGTTCGCTACCGGCCCTATTTAATGTTCTATTAGAATTGAGTTCCCGGGTGCAGTGGTTAAAAAGAGAATTTCTTTTCATTGACCGATAGGAACCAGAGAAAAGAACTGAATGGGCTCACCGACTTGCTTCCTTCTGCTTGAAGGCAGAACTAATCCATATCAGAGTCAGCAATCACAGAACTTGAGTACCGTCCTACCCTTTCTAAGAGGACGAGGACCCTTCTACCTTGACTAGAAAACCGCAACTTCTGATTTGGTGCTGTCGATGAACTGGGCGTAGAAGCCCTACCTTTCACACCGAACCTTGAAAGCGGCCTTAAACAAATCAATAGAAGCATCAGCAACCACAGAACTCAGAAAGAGGACCGTGCAAGCTAGAATCACGCTAAGGAAGAAGGATGCGGGACCGTGAAAGCTCCTGCTAAAAGAAGGGATGCATTTTGGTAGTACTCGATTGAGCCTATTTCTAGCCTTCGGCTGAGAGGGATTGAGGCGTATTGAACCGAGGTTATGAAATGATTCAAGAGAGTCCACTTATTCAATATCAGAGAAGACAGCCAAAGATAATCAAGAAAGAAATCCAAATCCTAACATCGGATGAAGGCACTCCACCGGCATGATTTAAGGAAGAACGCATTGGGACGGATACGGAGACAGGTGACCTAGATCCCCCATTTCCTTGACCGATGGCCTACTTCAGGCGAGAACAACCCCTGCTAAAAACGGGGTCAGCTATGATAGAAATTCCGTTTCACCGCTTGACTCTGCTTTACTAGTTCGAAAGAATCAATCCCACAACTCCAGGAGAAGAGGGAAATGCGATCAAAACGTATTCTTTCATCCTCAAGCAATTACCTCAGACTCTATCCTCAACTATTTCATTGTACCTCTTTCTTTCCCAGTATAAAGACTGAGCTTGACTCACTCCGGAAGTAGAAAGATGGATTCCGCTTGAAACCGTTGCTGAAAGTGAAGGTAGCCTTGCTGTGAACTAATCAATCCCTTTTACCTGGTTTTGAATAATGCTTCGAAACCTACCGAACTGACTTAGAGTGCCCACCAAAAGATGGAATTCCGGACTGAACTACTGGGGTTTCAACCCGGATTTTGAGACTAAACATAACTGCTTACCTTCGACTTTGCTTCCTCCAATTTCATCTTGACTAGAGTTCATGGACCTCGAGTACAGTGCTCCTGTCGGAGAAATGCCATCCATCACACACAGGTCGGTCATGGTTTCCGAGACAGATCCTGCCTAAGAAATAAGACCGTGCTTGCTTTGAGAATCACTTCCTAGAGATGCCCTTAGAACACTGCTGAAGCCAGAAAGTGGATTAGCAGGAGGGAGTATAAAATACTTCTTCCCACTAAACTAATCCCGTGGGAGCCTGGGCGCCTTCCTATATTAAATAGTGCTCTAGAAGCCTTGGCAACAACCGGGGACAGAGCCTGAGCTGAACCCTACTTCTCTTCTGACTAGAGCTCCTTTAAAACGGAATTTCTTTCTCTCCTCTTTGTTCTAGTCGAGCTTTCGAAAGCCAATCCTAGGACCGGAACAACAAGAAGTTTCTTTGCTCCTGGCGTGGCCTTAGATTCAAAATGGAGTGGTGTGTATTACTTCGTAGCACCGCTTGACTCTCTTTCTCATTCAGCTTAAAACACTGCGGCTTAGCAGCGATATTACATATCTCCTTCCTCTGAGTACTAAGCAATTTTCTTTCTTTCATTCCTTCAGTGATCTTCTTAATGAGGGGATTTCCTAGCTCATCTTGTAGAGTGTATTGGTTGAGTCCCGTCCTACCTTTTCTAATCTATGGTTTCCGTACCCATGCCCTGACTATCTTGATTCTCGCTTCCCAAATAACTAACTATCTCACTTTCCCCTATCGATAGTTCTATTTAAACCTGAGCTAACAAGCCCTATTCTCAGTTCTACCTGCCTGAAACAACCGGCCTAGAACAAGGAATAACCGGAACTGGCCTTTCTTCTACGCACCTTGCCCCAAGAGTCCTGCGCCGTGCCAAGCATAATATTAGGATGATGCCGCCGTTCAAGACGGATTGAAACTAAGAAAGAGTCGTGCTGTGAGCAGAGGAGCTTGACTAGAGCATCTCATTTACCTCGAGAATACCTATGAAGAGTGAGAAAAGCCCGACTGGATTCTAAATACAGAATAGATCGCGTTTAAAGATGCCCGCAGGACGAAGTCATTAGAAGGACGAGCAAGAAAGAAAGTACCTCCGTTCCATTACTACGGCTTGCCCGCGTGGACAGAAAGTCTTCCCCTGAGCTTGAGCTTATAATGATTCAGCACTCCCGACTGGACTAATTAGACTTATACTATTACTCTTAAAAGTCGTGATCAAATGCCTTTATTCGCTTCTCACCTAGCCCAAATTGATCAATGGACAGAGCTCCAACGACAAAAGGAAATACCTGAAAGTACAGTTGCCCGAACCTACTCATTCCTTTTCGCATTTCCCTCTCATCCTAGATTTCCGCTCACCTCCTCTTCGTCTAATAGTCAGATCTTTCCTTCCCAACGGCAAGGATAGCAGTCAAGCGAAGCAAGCCAGTTACTTTTCTTCGGTCAGTCATTCCCGGCAAACAATCAAGCATTCCATCGAAGCAAAGGAGGAAGGCTAAAGCCCTTCTTTTCCGAAAGGCGAAACCCTCAACCAACCAACCAAAGCGATCCCCTCGATCACAAGTAGAAATGGCACACCACATAAATAACAGGATATAGAAAGTGTCCAACGCTTCAAAGTCGATCAGGGGCTAGCAATGGCAACCTATCGACCAATAGCGACTAAATCCTTCGATTTGTCACGTCGACTCCTTGACTCCAACTTCTCAATAGACTGGCTCCTTTCTCAAGAAAGCATAGCCATCTCCCCCCCAAACCTTGTTCCGAGCAACTCCGCATGGAAATTCTATAGAAATAGAATAGATAAGGCTATCCTATCCGATGGTTTAGTATAAAGCCAACTTACCGGAGAACCATCTACCAGCTTAGACTGGAGAGGCTGGAAGAACAACCGATAGTCTTAGCGATGTCTGGAAAACAGGTTGTAAAGTGATTAGGAAGAGCCCACTGCTGATTTTTTATAAGCACGTCAACCATAGTGTGTTGCAAGCCAAGCATCGTAAGAATTGGTTCATCAAGCATATAAAGTTAATATTTATATTATAATACTATTCTAAATCCTGTTTATTTCATAACCTTCTAGCCCGGTCCTTCCTTGGAGACATCATCCATTACAGTTACAGCCTGGCCTTGGGAACAGCTGCAAGATATCTGCTCTCCTCTTTAGAAGCCCTTCATTTATGCGATTCTAGAGCCCGTCTAGCCTTCCTAACTTCTTATACCAAATGAGCTTCTTGCCCGTCACTTTGATTCAAACTCGATAGCCGAAGTCGTTGCTTGACGTTCTAAAGGGCTGCCAGATCGATCCTTCCTTGAATGGAAGAATGGAAACAGGTACCTGAGCACGGGCCTTTAACTGGTGACCGATCAGTCAATTCTTTCTATGTCTAGGAGCTTATCATGAAATGCAGTTTCCATGAAAGGTAAAAGCAAGGCCAAAGGGGAGAACTTGAAGAGAAGTTCGACCATGACATAAGAATAGGGACAAGAAGTCCACCTGTAAGAGAAGACTTGGCTGCTAAGTCGAGGAAGACAGAACAGAGGAAAGGATATTGTGCGGCTCTATCTTTCTACTTCTATGAAAGGCAAGTGTTCAGGGACTTAGGGCTAAGAGACCCAGGGATCAAAGACGAGATCTATCCTAGTACTTTCGCGGAAGATGAGACCCAGACCCCTTTATTCCAAGGCATAACGCTAATAAATTCTTGTATATCATAACGGCAGAAGCAAAGCCAAAAGAGAAAGAAGAAGAAAAGAGGACTCTCGAAGCCAAGTAGTAAGATCCCGGCCGAACTAGTAGAAGAAAGAAGGACTTGCCTCAACAATCGATTGAAAGACTTAGGCGCCTTTCATAGCAATCCATAGAACGAGCTCAAGAAAGAAAGAATTCAATTCGCTGCCCATCCCGTCAAAGCGGGAGCCATACTTAAGACCTCTCTCCACTACCAAAGAGAAGACTTAGGCGATGACAGAAAGCCTCCCACCAATAGGAATGCTTAAGGCAGGAATCCGACTTGGCTTGGAAGACGATCGCTTACAGTAAATGCCTATCTAAAGAGCTCAACGAAGGACTCAGTCTCATCAAGAAATGCGCTATTGCAGAGAACCTGGACTAGAAGACGGGACTTGAAGTTTGAATCAATAGCAAGATGAAAACCTCAGAACCGATCCTTTTTCACCGATTCTACCTTAGAAGGAAGATCCAATCTATTCTTTTCTTTCCTTTGGGAGTAATATGTAGCAAAAGTGTCCTTCCTGTACTTTGAGTGTACTAAGGACTCACCTCTTCTTGTTTGTGATTGCCTTTACCCAATACCGGGAAATTGAGCTAACCACCATTCCTTCACCGAAGTGGTTGACGACACAACAGCTAGATTGGCTTCTTTCGTTCGTTTCGTATAGTAAGGTGGTGGGGTAAGCTTCGCGCAAGAGCGCTAACAACTGCTTTTGAAGTTTCATCAGTGGATTCGACATATTCAACAACTGAATCTCAAGCAGCAGATGCCACTAAAGAAAGAGTATATTGCGCATGTCATTTCATTTATATATAAGAAGAATTTCGTGGCTAAGCAAGGGCTACTCTTTCTGTTGGGTGAGAACCAGAAAAAAGGAAAGAGAGATAGACAGGCGTGAAATGCTTTTTTCAAGAGTCAGATACCAATATGGTTAGAAGGTTAGCGCACATCGTTCCTCTACTAAGCAAGATAATAGGTAAGTATCCTGCATTCCAGGAGGCAGCAAGCGGGACCGAAGCTCCCTTCTTTGATATGGGCAAGCAAGCGGGTCGGCGTATAATTAGGGGTTGGAGGCGATTTCGGGCTTGTATTGGTCGAAAGAATAAGAGCACAGAGCTTATTGCTTCGAAGCTACATCTCTAAGGGAAGAGGGAAGGGAGCGTCTTCGGTTGAGTAAGACTACTCTCGCTCTATAAGATCCGGCAAGGATCGGGCTGTTGTTAGCTTGGGCTCGGTTAGATTTACTTGAAGGAAAGGGAATATATTACCGCTGAGCGACTCAGAAAGCTTTTTCAGGTCACAGGCGTAAAGACCAACTATGCTTAGGAGATTCTACGGGGGCTCTTATGAGACCTAGGTTGTTTTCGAAATCAATCAAACGAGACGGGTGGGCTTTGTGATGTTTATCAGAATCAAATATGGCGCGAGACGCACAGAAATAAGAAGCAAATGTACCAACATGCTTTCCGCCCTCCAAGTAAGGAGAACTATGTGGCACTACGCGCCACGAGCTTGACTGATTGGTGCTTTTTTTCTACCGCGTTTTTATTTCTTAATGAAATTCAGTATAAAGCCTCTTTCGAATCCATATCATTTTCCACTTTAGACATGGGAATAGATTTCGCTAAAAATGCGAAAAATGAACCAATCCTGTATTCAATAGCTATTGAATGACTTTGTCTTTCTCGGAGAATGAACGAAAGGTGGAATTCAAAATAAGATGAGCGTGAACAGCGTATGGTCTTGCTACTGGCCGGGGATACTAAGGGGACGCCCTTGGGAACGTAGGGAAGTCTACTTGACTCTGGAAGTGCTAGTCGAAATCTCCTTTGTCCCCAATTCTTCGCCTACAAAGGCTTAGCTCATTGGTGAATTGTTCGTCACTCTGAACTGAAGACTTCATCACTTATTCCCGTAAATCCCTTCGTCAGCGGTTACCAGTATTCTATACTTACTATCTTTTCAGCTCTCCTGACCCGGGGCCCCAAAAAGGGAATTAAGTGAGCTTCGAACTCAAAACCTTAAGGTCCCACCAGTAAGGGGCTGCCTGGTCATCCACTATCGGTGGCGCCAGAGTCAAATCTAAATTCACCTCGCTAGTACGCCCCCCTTTCATCGGGAAAGGCCATAAATAGCAGTGCCGTGGCTTCGGTTTCGATGAAAACAATATAAAGAATATAACGTACTAGCCACAACAGATCCCAGAAACAACCTACATCCAAAAATGAGAGTTGTTGAAGAGCCTTTCGAACTGGCTCATACCTAATAAGTATGACACGTATGAGATGTAATGGGACGTTCGGGACCATCAAAAAAATAGAAAAATAGAATGAATACGAATCCGATCCGGATACAGGTTGACATTGCTAATATGACACGAGATTGTTCTGTTCCTCTATCTAGATGGAACTTATACGTAAGTTACGAAAGGGGCCGTTGTTAACCGGCAAAAGAGTGGGACATGAAAAAAGGATGGCATACAGGGGAACTCAAACAAGTCATAGAAGAGAGGCGAGAGAGAGTATGAGGCCGGTACTCAAAGGAAGCGGCCTTTGAAAGAGAGTCCGGAGACGCCAAGAAGGGCGTAAGTAAGGATCAAACAGAAGGCAAAGCGCCAGAAGGTCTATGATGTGGATAGACCGAGCTCGGAGTCAGACATCCCGGAACCACCTAATCCCATAGGCACTGAGTCAGAAGGATAAGGAGACCTGGTATGGCATCGCTCTATTGTAATTGAGTTCGGTGCGCTAGGCACACTGCTCATCCGCCATCCGGAGGTATCGAATCAGTGCTATCACCCTACGGAGAAGTTGTCTTGCTTTATTAAGAGCAGGAAAACGAGACCAGCAGTTCCGAAGAAGTAAATAGCATAGAACTCAAGACCGAAATTGCAGAAATGCTGCCTCAGGTTCGTGATTTGGTAGTTCCGGCGGAGCTTACCACGGCCGTTATGGCTTTCGCGAAGCACGAGGATTTTAACACGCTATTGGCTGCCAGCAAAGAGCTGAGTGATCGAACTGGTGGTGGACTCTATAAAGGTGCTCCATGACAAGATGCTGGCTCCAGAGGCGGAGTCTCTGTTGGCTGATGCGGGCGGGCGCTGTCTCCTTCATTACAGGTTATTGGGATGGATTAATGGCTCAACTGGACACCGATACGGAGGCCCCGCTCTCTTGGGCTTCCTTCGCAAACGGATAAAAGGGGGAGCGAGCTGAAAGAGAGCATGCCGACGATGCGAAAGGGCTCCATACGGCTTTCAGGGTTCGCTCTATCGTACTGCTACCAGTAGGGCTCTACTTAGATAAAAGGAAGGGCTTCAAGATCACAATAATGCCTGCCAAAACTTTCCTTGGGTACGAATGTCATGTTCAAAGCTGGTTTCTCTAGACACCATGGAAAAGATCACTGACGAGCTCAATCTCTAAGTGTGAAATTGTCAGATTCATCCTCTTGTTGAGCGGGTTAACAATTCTCATTTCTTATGCGTCCGCCTGTATCCGCAGATGAAAATGAGGATTTAGCCTCTTCGGGAGATTCTGGAACAACGGATTCTTATTCTTATTTTGCGGATGAAACAGCAGCTTTAGACTAGAGAAAAACAAGGACTGTTGGTTTAAGAGAACCCGGAGCCTTTGGTTAGGTAGAAAGCGGAGCTGTTGTTTCGAGAGAAAAAACCGGATCTCTTGTTTTGGCTCCAACTGCCTTTGAGGGTTCGGTTGCTTGTGATTATTCCGATTCAGAAGACGAGTCTACTCTAATAGACTGGACTCCCTTTTTTTAATTTTCGAATGTATACGCAGAACTGATCCAAGATGAGACTGATCATCTGCCCTTCCAACCTACCCTGATCTACCTTCAACCAGCTGAACAGGCAAAGGTAACGTAGGCCCATCTGAATCAATCAATCCGCCTCGAATCTTCCGCGGATAGATTACGAGGAGCTTTTTAGTAAACAAAAAGAATCATAGACACCAATGCTTGACATTCTTTCGTGGTTTAAACAAATAAATAATGAATTTCATAAAAACTATAAAGAAACACAAGTGACGTTCATTTAAGCGACTAATTCTACCTTCATTGTCATGATTCCTAAGGTTGCGAAGACAACAAGATGGAGGACTTCAGACCAATCAGTCTCTGCAACTCAAAAATCTGTCTGGTCCCTTTACGTAGTCTCAATCCATAGTTGATCGTACCTTAGCGTAGATGTTGGGCTTTGTTCCTTAGTTTCATTTATGCATAAATTCATTAAAATGCTGATATATCCGCATAAAATAAAACCTGAAAAAGCTATTTAATCTCTTTCTGATCTGTAATTCTAAACTGTATAATTTAATGATAATAAGTTATCCTTAGAATGAGTTCTAATATAGTAATTAGAATAGTAATTCTAGTTCTAAAAGAAAGTTGAACATTTGTTTATTATAATGAGTGATGATAAGTATGAG